CTGAATCTCGAGGCGTTCTTCGAACCAATCATAGACTTTATTGAGATAGGTAAACCAAGAGGACTCCCCCCCTGAGAACCGTATATGAGAATTTCATCTCGTACAGCTCAAACAAAAACACCCAAATAATAGCTGAAACGGATATGGAATAGAAAGTTTAAAACTTCTTAATCTTTTCATTCAATTTTATCTGAAGACACAAAAGAGTAAAAATCCGAAAGCTCTTTTTTGTAGTTGTAATTATAATGCCAAAAAATCAAGTCGGCGCATTCGTCTTTATGTTGATCGTTACAGGCCTCTTGAATCTTCTATTTACCTACTTATTTCTTTTTCTTTGCTTTGATTTGTTATTTGTATGGAATGTGGCTTTATTCTTGTTTTCTTTATTTTTGATAGGAATTCTCTTGTTAAGACCCTATGAATCAATTGAAACTTCAGATTCATACCAGAACCGCGATGATTCAATAAAACCTTCAAACTAAGTCCAAAGATTCTTTGAGTAAGAACCATTGGATCATCACTTATTCAATGAATAGAATAGATATAATAAATAAAAATACAAAGAAAAGAAAGGTTTGTCCTTTGATCAAAATAAGCATAAACTAAATGAGAGTTTGAAAGAAGAAAAAATCTTTCGATTTATAAATAATATAACTCTTTCTTTGAAATTTTTTTTTTGAGTCCGGCCGCGAGGTTTGAATATTAAGTATGAATCATAGTTCGAATACTTCGTGATCCATTTCATATATTCCGTGCTCCAGATACTAGAATGGCTATCCGACGGGATAAAACTATCTCGATCAAGATGACAGACCCATTTTCTGTACTATCAATAGGATCAATTATAACAAGTCGCACACTCATATTCCGGAAATACAGAAACAAATAAATTTCGCGGTCGAACTACCAAAATAGAATGGGCTAAAAAAAAGCCGAGAACTAAAAGTTTCACTTTTTGTATTGAAAAGCGAGGCTTCGTGGTTCTTGTGAATCTAATTCAGTGAAATTCCATCCAGTAAAACGGAAGAATTATAAATCTCCAAAATAATAGATAAGAATATCGCAAATAAAGCCATTGCGACACCCATCAAAGGAGTCGTTCCCCATCCAGGGGCTACTTTACCATATTCCGAATTCAATGGTTTCAAAAAATCCCCTACAACAGTTCGTCTTGGACCAGATCTAGAACTACCCTCAACGGTTTGTGTAGCCATAAATCTTATTTTTTATTCAGTGAGATCTGTTGACTTTGTATATCATTCCGCTGTAAATAAACGATCTTATCATAGATCCATTGTGATCTTGAAATTATATAATAATGGAAACAGCAACCTTAGTCGCCATCTCTATATCTGGTTTACTTGTAAGTTTTACTGGGTACGCCTTATATACTGCCTTTGGGCAACCCTCTCAACAATTAAGAGATCCATTCGAGGAACACGGGGACTAATTGAAGTAATGAGCCTCCCAATATTGGGAGGCTCATTACTTCAATTGAGATAATGAAAAATCATTTCATTTTTTTAGTTGGAACTTTAGGCGGTTCTCGAAAAAATATAGCGAAAAAAATTATCCCTAGAGTAGATACTAAGAGGAATGTATAAACCAATGCTTCCATAAATTCGATCGTGGTTTACAATTATAGCTTCCGTACCTGTTTATTTTGAATCATCTCCCGAATAAAATAAAGAAAGAACAAGAATCAAAGAAAAGGCAGCGATTTTAATCAAGATTTTTCCAGCAGCCTATGTCAAATCACAAACAGAAAATAGAAGCGAAAAATAACAAAGCAATCTTGCATCAGACTACTTGTCTTCTTGTAGTTGGATCTCCAAGTTTTTGGAATGCTCCAAATTCCACTTGAGCATCCAAATCTGGATCAATACCGGCAAAAACATCTCTGAACAGGGTTCTAGCACCATGCCAAATGTGTCCGAAGAAGAAAAGCAAAGCAAACGAAGCATGCCCAAAAGTAAACCAACCCCTTGGACTGCTACGAAAAACACCATCGGATTTCAAAGTAGCACGATCTAATTCAAAAATTTCACCCAATTGAGCACGTCTAGCATATTTTTTCACAGTAGCAGGATCACTATAACTCACTCCATTGAGTTCGCCACCATAGAACTCAACAGTTACACCTACTTGTTCGACACTATACTTTGATTCTGCCCTTCTAAAAGGGACATCCGCTCTAACAATTCCGTCTCCGTCTACCAAAACAACCGGAAATGTTTCAAAAAAAGTAGGCATACGACGTACAAAAAGTTCACGCCCTTCTTTATCTCTAAAGATAGGATGTCCTAACCACCCAACGGCTATTCCATCCCCGTTGTCCATTGAACCCGCTCTGAATAATCCTCCTTTTGCCGGATTATTGCCAATGTAATCATAAAAAGCTAATTTTTCAGGAATTTTAGACCAAGCTTCTGATAAACTTTGATTTTCGGCTAACCCAGCACTAACCCTTCGATATATTTCTTGCTGGAAGTATCCTTGATCCCATTGATAACGAGTAGGACCAAATAATTCGATGGGGGTAGTTGCTGAACCATACCACATAGTTCCAGCAACAACAAAAGCTGCAAAAAAGACAGCAGCTATACTACTGGAAAGGACGGTTTCAATATTTCCCATACGTAATCCTTTGTATAAACGTTGGGGTGGACGGACACTAAGATGGAATAAGCCCGCTAATATGCCCAATGTTCCTGCTGCAATATGATGAGAGGCTATTCCTCCCGGAACAAAAGGATCAAAACCTTCCACGCCCCACGCTGGATTTACAGGTTGTACCTTGCCAGTTAGTCCATAAGGGTCGGACACCCATATTCCAGGACCATACAATCCTGTTACATGAAATGCGCCAAAGCCAAAGCAAGCCACTCCTGAGAGAAATAAATGAATTCCAAAAATCTTGGGCAAATCCAAAGAAGGTTTTCCTGTGCGCTCATCACAAAAAATTTCTAGATCCCAATATACCCAATGCCAGATAGCTGCCAAGAAGCACAAGCCAGAAAACACAATATGTGCTCCGGCCACACCTTCGTAACTCCAAATACCCGGATTTGTTATAGTCCCCCCTGTAATACTCCAACCGCCCCATGAATTGGTTATTCCTAAACGAGTCATGAAGGGTATAACGAACATACCTTGTCTCCACATTGGATCAAGAACGGGATCGGAGGGATCAAAAACGGCTAATTCATATAGAGCCATTGAACCGGCCCAACCAGCAACCAGAGCCGTATGCATTATATGAACAGAAAGCAAGCGACCGGGATCATTCAATACGACAGTATGAACACGATACCAAGGCAAACCCATGGAAATACCCCTTTATCAACGAAAAATAGACACTATGTAACTTTATTGCATTGGAATACCTCCCCTTTTCGGTGGATTCTTTCGGAGAAAGGATTAATATTTGTTCTATTCCATTAGTAATAAGGGAAGAATTCGGCTCAGAAGAAAAAAGAGAAGCAGATCTATTCTATACCCGATAAGTATCAATACGCAATGGGGGTTGATCCTATTTTTTATGAATGAATGCATCCCTATTTGTTCATCATTCAAAGGACCTATTCGTAAGAATTCTCTTTCATTCATTCCGTCTTTCTTTATTTTATGGCCTTATTCTATCTATGTATAAAATATGATAGTATAAAATCTGATAAAGGCCAATATTATTAAGACCATTATTACGCTTCCACATCAAAGTGAAATATAGTATTTAAGTCTTTTTCCTTCCTTTAATGCCTATTGGTGTTCCAAGAGTTCCTTTTCGAAATCCGGGGGAGGAAGATGCAGTTTGGGTTGACGTATAGTGCGACTTGTCAAATATATTGGGTCATATGGGATTCCCCCGTTCTCTCGCCCGATCGAGATATCCTCTGTTTCGCCCAAAAAAGATTGATTGAATTATCAAAAATTTGTAGCGTGAAGTGTAATGAAGTGCAATTAGAGATCCATTTCATTTTTTTTGGGGGGTATCCAGATTAATATTTTCAATTAGAATGATTTATGGTTGGCTTGGTTGGACCGATAAAATGAAGTATACAGGCTCCGTTTAGAAAAAACCCAATTGGTAATATATTTATGATTACCACCTATATCATAATCATAATTTTTTTTTTTTTTTTTTTTTAATTATAAATATAAAATAAATATAAATAAGAGCGATTTCAAACTGTTAATCAATCGAATAATATGAGAAATACGTTGAATATTTGGCGGAAAACATGAAAGAAAAGGGAATTAAATTAAAATAAAAAAGTAAATGAAATCATAGCAAAAAGACGTGGTATTGGGTCATTTGTCCTATATGCGCAAATCAAAATCGGGCAGATCTTTACTCGGAGTAGAGCATAAACCTAAAAAAATTGAATAAAAAATTGACGAAACCCATTCAGGAACAAGAAAATGACATCGTGATTTGGATTGAATCCCAATGAAAAAAAAAATAGATCAATGAAAAGTTTGTGCGATAAGTTTAGCGAATTTTTTCTATATTATAGGTATAGGAAAACGGGCCAAAACTCATCTTTCTTTAATTTCATTTTTAATTTCATTTTATTTAAAAAATGTAAGAAAAAGCCCCTTCATTAGAAATTAGAAGTTAGAAAGGGCCCACTAGAAAAAACTCATTAGAAATTAGAAGTTAGAAAGGGCCCACTAGAAAAAACGAAGGATGGCTGGAATCTACACATTGATTTTTTTTCGCAATTTTTGTTGAACCGTATGCATCAAAAGGTGCCTGTACGGCTACTAAGGGATACAGTTTTATCCTAATCAACCGACTTTATCGAGAAAGATTACTTTTTTTAGGCCAAGAGGTTGATAGCGAGATCTCGAATCAACTTATTGGTCTTATGGTATATCTCAGTATAGAGAATGATGCCAAAGATCTGTATTTGTTTATAAACTCTCCTGGCGGATGGGTAATACCCGGAGTAGCTATTTATGATACTATGCAATTTGTGCAACCAGATGTGCATACAATATGCATGGGATTGGCTGCTTCAATGGGATCTTTTCTCCTGGCCGGAGGAGAAATTACCAAACGTCTAGCATTCCCTCACGCTCGGCGCCAATGAGTTTTTTTTTATTTGATGGAAAGAAAAAAGAAGACTATGCCTTCGCCATATGAAATATGAATTAGTAAGTAATAATAGCATGGCACTTCGAATTCGATATGAAATTCTTTTTTATTTCTTTTTTTTCAAAATAAAATATTAGATTATGTATCGAAAGAGTAGTATGAGAGAAAGGGCATTTCCAATTTTATCTTAGCTGTCGTGGGCCCATCTCAGCGTCACAAACTTTTTTTTCTTTTCACACCAGAGGCTATTAACAATATTTATGTTATAAATATGTTATAAAAGAGTACAAAAAAAAAGACTATTTTTTTCTTTCTTTTTTTTTCAAAAAAAAAAGAAACTTTGGGATTGCTGAATCACAGACGAAATAAATATATAAAGCAACGGGGCCATCATAGTATTTTTTAACTTTTCCGAAAAAAAAGAAGGGTGGTAATTGGATTATTTATTGATCTGGGTCTAATAGACCTTATATTTTCTCTTTTTTCTTTCATCGAAAAAAGAGAATTCCATTGTAAAGCCGTATGCAATGCGCAAAAAATGCCTGTACGGTTGTTCAATTCTATCTTTTTTTTCTTATTATTCTTTAGCTATTCTTCTCGCCTCATTATGTGAGTTAGAAGAACCTTTTTTTATGTTATATCATCAGGGTAATGATCCATCAACCTGCTAGTTCTTTTTATGAGGCACAAACGGGAGAATTTATCCTGGAAGCGGAAGAACTACTGAAACTTCGCGAAAGCATCACAAGGGTTTATGTACAAAGAACGGGCAAGCCCTTATGGGTTGTATCCGAAGACATGGAAAGAGATGTTTTTATGTCAGCAACAGAAGCCCAAGCTCATGGAATTGTGGATCTTGTAGCGGTTAAATAACAAATAGCAATAGCAACGATTTAACACCAATCCACAATTTAATTAAGATTGATTTAATCCCTCTTATTCCTTTCCTTCTTAACTTAAGGGGTTAATATTTTATTAATCTATATAAATTAAATAGAAAAAGAAGTAATTCATAATCATCTGGTTAGGATCGATCTAAACCAGTCTATTATGTATATGATTCAGCATGCCAACTATTAAACAACTTATTAGAAATGCAAGACAGCCAATTAGAAATGTCACGAAATCCCCTGCTCTTCGGGGATGTCCTCAGCGCCGAGGAACATGTACTAGGGTGTATGTGCGACTTGTTCAGATCATGGGCTGAGAAAAAAGAAACAATTTTTTCAGTATCAACGATCAGTACCAGTGAATAGAATGGGGTTCTTCCGTTCACTATCTAAAAAAGATAGATCTACCATATCCTTCTATTGTGTATGAAATTTATGGTTTCCATTGGCGCAAATCCAATCTTGGAATTTAAGATGAGAAAAAATTCCCCATTGGTAGCAAATGCTTATCCATTAAGCGGGGAAAATCCTATTTTAAAAGCAAAAAGATTATGCTTCGACTCTTGCAAAGAACGGACTAACAGGGTCAGCTACCCAATTAATCCTCATACTTACATACCGTTACTGTATAAGATAGATCTCGTTGTGAAAGATCTATTACTGGAAAATTTATGAGTAGAGCCGAAGAGTGTGAACTGTACAAGTTAGCAATTAAATGAAGGAACGAGCTCCGGTGTATAGAGAGGACCTCACCGTTTAAGAAGTAACCATAGAAACGATGGAACCCACTATTTATTTATCCATTTCTATTTACTCCTTTATTTTAGTTAATATGCTTTTTTTGATACCTAGTATCAATACAATTTCTTATTTCAAGGCGAAATGAAATGCCTAGAAAAAAGGAAAAATCGTGGTCGGGACGGTTATAGTAGCAAAAGCCATTGGAATTTTTATTTTATACATTGGAAGAATCCGTTTTGTTATTAATAGACTAGAAAAGAATAACTGAAAGAAAGAATTAGTTATTCATCAAAATTTCTTTTATTCAATGACCAGAATTAAACGGGGATATATAGCTCGGAGACGTCGAACAAAAATTCGTTTATTTGCATCAAGCTTTCGAGGGGCTCATTCAAGACTTACTCGAACTATTACTCAACAAAGAATAAGAGCTTTGGTTTCGGCTCATCGGGATAGAGATAGGAAAAAAAGAGATTTTCGTCGTTTGTGGATCACTCGAATAAATGCAGTAATTCGCGGAATGGGGGTATCCTATAGTTATAGTAGATTAATACACAATCTGTACAAGAAACAGTTGCTTCTTAATCGTAAAATACTTGCACAAATAGCTATCTCAAATAGGAATTGTTTTTATATGATTTCCAACGAGATTATAAAATAAGGAGATCGTAAGGAATCCATCGAAATGCTTTAAATGAAATGGGGTTCCCTCGAGAATGAACTCGGGGAAGGTAGAGTAGAAATTAATATGATAAAAAAAATTCTGATAAGGTCATCAAAACAAGATGAGCGAAGACGCTCAATAAAAAAAAATTTCTTTTTCTTCCCCAACCAGATTCGATTCTTTTATTTATTTCTTTTTTCTTACGACACGACAATTTTGATTATCAGATTTTTTGAATAAAGCATCAGTCTACGTTTGATAATTTTGAGTCAATTGAAGGATAAGCCTATTTATTTCTGGTTCTAAGAGCAGTAGTTCTAGCGGTCGACTCGCTTCTTTCAAATTGTTTCTCATTATTAAGAAAGGGTAACGAAGATAAAATACGAGCTTGTTTTATAGCAATAGTAATTAATCGTTGTTGTTTTAAGGTCAGTCTATTTACTCGCCTAGATAATATTTTTCCTTGTTCACTAATAAATCGACTAATTAAACTCATGTTTCTATAATCAATTCGATCCCCCGATTGGATCGGGGGCAAACGCCTACGAAAAGATCGCTTGGATTTAAGAAAGAGTCGCTTGGATTTATCCATGGTTTCTTTATTCCTTATTTCTAAAAAGAATCCTATCCTTATCTCTATTTCTAAAATCCTATTTTGATCGGATCAAATTCAAATTATAGAATTAATATAATAAATAGGATTTGGTTTGTTTATTTTATTATTATTGTTTATTTTATTTTATTATTATTTATTTAAATATATATAAATTCAAATTGAATATATATATAAATGTATAAATGTAATTAAATATATATAAATGGAATAATAAATATATGTAATATAAATATATGTAATAATATTAATAATATAATAATATAGAATAATAATATAAATATATATATATAAATATAATATGCGTTATATATATAACTAATTATATACTTAATATATTATATACCTAATGTCATATTTTGATATTCTCGGGAAGGGGTGACATACGAACACTTGATTCGATTTATTTCTTTATCTCCCCGTGAATTGTATGTTTGTAACAATAGGGACAGAATTTCTTCAATTCCAATCGACTAGGCGTATTGTGTCGATTTTTTTGAGTAATATACCTGGAAATGCCCGTTGATTCCTTATTAACGCCGTTTCGAACACAACTGGTACATTCCAAAATAATCGTTACTCGTATATCTTTACTCTTGGCCATGAACCTCCTTTGAGTTTTTAATTCACCGAACTCTTCTATTTTCCGATCAAAAGTGAAGAAGAAAGGAATGAAAAAAAAAAGAAATAAATAAAAGTTGCTAACTCAAAACCAAATCCTGAAAGATTTCGTTGCAATCAATTGCAATCAATATAGTAAATCAATATAGATTTATAGTAATAGTAAATAATAACAATAAGTAATACAATGATTTCTAACTCTATTTAGAATCACAGTACGGTATTTTCTTTAAGTATCTTGTAGGATACTGTTGTTCCAGCCACATTTCTCTTTTCGCTCTACTAGTAATTTTATTGGAGCTTGAACCCGAGTTTCGGTGAGGTTGAATCCACTTTTTTCGTTCTACCCTCCTTATTTATTTTATCTAATTCTTATATAATTCTAAAAAAAAAACTAAAAAAAAAAGGGGGCGAGAGAGTAGTCACAGATATTTGATTGTATCTCGATCTAATCTTTTTCGCCCCGTCCCGCGGCAATAACTAGAATTAAAAAAAAGGGAATGTTAACGCATCCGGGAAGAAACGATTGATCTCTATCAATAAACCCGCTAAAGAACCGAACCAGAGAGTACTTAGTACCGGTGCTACGGAAAGATATGTTTTTAGATCTCGCATTTTTAATCCTCCTTCTTTATCGTATTACATTATGGTAATACATATATAATCACATGTATGTGTGGTTAAAGACCACTTGTATTTGTATATTTTATTTGTACCCGGAATTCCTAATTCAAATTTAAATGTACAATGATTCGATAGATAAGATTTTCCTTTTCTTAAAACAGCAAAATAGGTCCCTTTCCGCCTGAGAATTCCCGCCAAAAATATTCATTTATTATTCATTATATGGTTGTTATATGATATGAGACCAAAAAGAGGAAATGGAAAGATAATTTTTGTATATCAATAGATGAAATAAGGGTGTGGAAAACAAGACAGGGATTCTCTACAATGACATTGTAGGCCAATTGAAAGGGGTGTAGCGCAGCTTGGTAGCGCGTTTGTTTTGGGTACAAAATGTCACAGGTTCAAATCCTGTCATCCCTACCTATTACTTCTCCTTTGAGCAGTAAGGAGGGAGCCATTTTAGTTTTAGATTGATTAAAATTAAGCATACATAATCTACCATTTTATCATATTATATATGATATATGATAGTATAGGTGTGCACGATGTATTGGGGTTATAAAATAAAAGAATCCTCTTTTTTACAGTCTTATTTATTATGATAAGAAAGCGCTCTTAGTTCAGTTCGGTAGAACGTGGGTCTCCAAAACCCAATGTCGTAGGTTCAAATCCTACAGAGCGTGATTCCGCTCTTGTTAGGTCGAAAATTACACCGAACTGAAAAAATAATTGAACAGTAATTC